TATCAAAAAGAGACGGGGTTAACTGAGGCTGTTCAAACAGGCATAGGTCAATTAAATGGTATTCCCATAGCAATTGGGATTATGGATTTTCGGTTCATGGGGGGAAGTATGGGATCCGTAGTAGGTGAAAAAATAACCCGTTTGATCGAATATGCTACTAATGGATCTCTACCCCTTATTATAGTGTGTGCTTCCGGAGGAGCGCGCATGCAAGAAGGAAGTTTGAGTTTAATGCAAATGGCAAAAATTTCGGCCGCTTTATATAATTATCAATTAAACAAAAAGTTATTATATGTATCAATCCTTACATCTCCTACAACCGGTGGAGTGACCGCTAGTTTTGGTATGTTAGGAGATATCATTATTGCCGAACCCGATGCCTACATTGCATTTGCAGGCAAAAGAGTAATTGAACAAACATTGAATACGACAGTACCTGAAGGTTCCCAATCGGCTGAGTATTTATTCGACAAAGGCTTATTCGACCCAATCGTACCACGTAATCCTTTAAAAGGTGTTCTGAGTGAGTTATTTCAACTTCACGATTTATTTCCCTTGAATCAAAATTCACTTTAGATTGTTCCTTTTTTTTTTTCAGATCTATTTTCTTTCGACCTATATTCCTGATTAGTGATCAGGAAGACTCTATCAACAGGATAAAAGAGTTAACTCTTTAAAATTTGGAAAAGAATTGATGTTCCCTTCTTACGTATTTTTTATAGATATTGAATAATTTCAATATAGAAAATATACAATTGAAATCGTGGATTTTGCTAAATCCCCCGAGAATCGCATTTTTACAAGGAATCCATGTATATTGTTGGATCGGGTTCGTTAGAATAAAATAGAATAAAATCCTTTGCGAATTTATAAGAAACTCTTTCGTTCTTTATCAGAAGATAAGGACAAAAGAACAATAATACTAAATAGAATGGTGAATGGGGGTACACTTATATAGTTTATTATAGTTCTATATTTATTGTACCTATTATTATATACTTATAATCGATATACTTATCCTAAGATATCTTTAAAACAGGTACAAATATTAAATCGAGGTATATAGTCTATGACAATTTTCAACTTTCCCTCTTTTTTTGTGCCTTTAGTAGGCCTAGTATTTCCGGCAATTGCAATGGCTTCTTTATCTATTCATGTTCAAAAAAACAAGATTGTCTAGATCCGGCGGGACCAAATCGCATCAATTTATTTCAAGAATTTTACTTGGATCCTAATAGAGTTATCTATTTATTGGAATATAGTCCAAGATATGGCTTCTTCCGAACACCTGTGAAAGCGCTGTTATGCGCCCGGAAACATTATATGTGGATAAAAGTATTATAGCTATTTTAAAAAGGATCAGCAGATGTCTGAAATCAGAAGTCAGTATATTTATATGTATATATCCATAGTGGGATCCTATGGCGGAGATACTATACTTTTTTACCAAACTGATTCTTTGAATTATTCCAAATGATTCATATCATAATAGTGCTAGTTGATGAGAGTTACTTCGGGAACAAAAATATAAAAACATAAAGTCAAAATTTTTGGGGTTATTTCCAATAAAATGCAACTGGATTTAGTATGAACTGGCGATCAGAACGTATATGGATAGAACTTATAACGGGGTCTCGAAAAACAAGTAATTTCTTCTGGGCCTGTATCCTTTTTTTAGGTTCACTAGGATTCCTATTGGTGGGAACTTCTAGTTATCTTGGTCGAAATCTGATATCCATATTTCCGTCTCAGCAAATCCATTTTTTTCCACAAGGGATCGTGATGTCTTTCTATGGGATCGCAGGTCTCTTCATTAGCTCCTATTTGTGGTGTACAATTTGGTGGAATGTAGGCAGTGGTTATGATCAATTCGATAGAAAAGAAGGAGTAGTGTGTATTTTTCGTTGGGGATTTCCTGGAAGAAATCGGCGCATCTTTCTTCGATTCCTTATGAGAGATATCCAGTCGATTAGAATAGCGGTTAAAGAGGGTCTTTATCCTCGTCCCGTACTTTATATGGAAATTAGAGGACAGGGGGCCCTTCCACTGACTCGTACTGATGAGAATTTGACTCCGCGAGAAATTGAACAAAAAGCTGCGGAATTGGCCTATTTCTTGCGCGTACCAATTGAAGTATTTTGAAATGAACCGAAGAATGAGTGTTTTCTCTGCATTGGGGAAGGAACTCAGTAATCCTTCTTGTTATAGAACTAATCTTGTTATTTCATTTCATAAAAATAAAAGATTGGATAGAGTTGAGCAATGAAGTCGTTTCATTAAAAATTCACAGATTCAAAATGACAAAAAAGAAAGCATTCACTCTCCTCCCATATCTTGCATCTATAGTATTTTTGCCTTGGTGGATCTCTTTCTCATTTAAAAAAAGTCTAGAATCGTGGGTTATTAATTGGTGGAATACTAGCCAATCCGAAGCTTTTTTGAATGATATGCAAGAAAAGAGCGTTCTAGAAAAATTCATCGAATTGGAAGAACTATTTCT